GATACTATTGTTTCGTACCATTATCGAAGAAGATCCGGGTAAAATATGTACTTCCTGGGAAATGAAAAAAAACCGATCGACTTTCATTTGGGATTTTGGTCGAAATTCTTTGACTCCTCGATACTCAATCAAATCCTCTTTTTTAACGCTGGAATGCATTTCTATAGTCTCATATTTAGTAATTCCCGAACTCTTTGTTCGGTATCGAGGATCATTGAAATAAGCAAAAATACTATTTCTACCGAAAATACCATTTATGGGTATTTCAATCGAGATACCGTCGGAAAGGGACACTAATTCTTTTTCTCGTTCTTGACTCAATTGAAATAGTAATCTATTTTTTCGACTCTTTGCCAATAAATCGGAGTTTTTTGCAGGATATATGTGATTACAATGACCCATCCCATTAAGTTCTGAATAATTCGGACTCCTATGTTCTTTTTTACTAGATTTTTTAATAGAAGGATCCAAAAATTTATTTTGTACTTGATCATTAGTCATTGAGAAGTTATAAATTATTTCTTCGAAAGAAAAGGAATTCCCGGTTGTTTGATCTTGATCCTTGTGGAGTGAAAAGGAGACTACACTGGATCTGTATGGCTTTCCCGACAATATCCATAAACGGCTTGCTTTTGGTAAGAGATGAACATTACCGTATGTAAATTCGGGTGCATGATACACATCGGTACTCCAGTGCATTTCTCCTTCTGAATCAGAATAAATATGTTTTCGAACTTTTTCCTTAAAATTCAGAGTCGATGCCCCCGCACGAATTTCAGCAATAACTTGTTCGGATTCAACATATTGATCATTTTGAACTAAAAGAAAACTTTTTGGGGGAATATTCACATTATGTAGACTATCTTCGCTCTCAATAGTGACATACAAGTCTATATAACATAGAAAGGCAGGGTGTCCATGACGTGTACGTGTGGGATGCACCAACTCCTCATTAAATTTAATTTTGCCATTATAAGGGGCTCGTACATGTTCTGCAGTACCCCCTGTGAATACTCCGCCCGTATGAAAAGTTCTTAATGTTAGTTGAGTACCGGGCTCCCCAATGGATTGACCTGCAATAATACCTACAGCTTCTCCTAATTCGACCAGGTCGCCGTGAGTAGAACTTCGGCCATAACATAATCGACAAATCCAAGACGTACTCCTACAAGTAAAAGGAGTTCTAATGGCTATTGGTTGGGTTCGAAAGGTTATGAATCCATTTACAAGCCCAACCCCAATATCTTGATTGCGAGTCGCGATGCATCGCGAACCCAGATATATATCGTCTGCTAATACGCGACCTATTAATATTTGGGTAAAAATTCTTTCCGGCATCCTGCCGTTTCTAGGACTTACAGAAATACCCCGAATGGTGCCACAATCTGTCCTACGTACAACAATATGTTGAACTACTTCGACAAGCCTGCGCGTAAGATATCCCGCATCTGATGTTCGTACAGCGGTATCCACAACCCCTTTGCGGGCTCCGTAGCAAGAAATTATATATTCTGTTAAAGAGAGTCCTTCGCGTAAATTGCTTTGAATAGGTAAATCAATCATTTGTCCTTGTGGATCGGACATTAATCCTCTCATACCTACTAATTGATGTACTTGAGACACATTTCCCCTAGCTCCCGAAAAAGACATTATATGGACTGGATTATAAGGGTCAGTCATCCTAAAATTAGGATTCATTTCTTGTCGCAGATATTCACTTGTAGAATACCATATCTCGATGGATTGGCGTAATTTTTCTACTGCATGGACATTTCCATAATGATGGTGCTTTTCTAAAATCAAACTTTGCTGTTCAGCATCTTGAACTAGCCATCCCTTAGAAGGTATTGTTAAAAGATCATCAATTCCTAATGAAATGGATGTAGCAGTGGCTTGTTGGAAACCCAGAGTCTTTACTTGATCCAGGATGTGTGCTGTATATGCCATTCCAAAATGATCTATTAATCTGCTAATAAGTCGTTTCATGGCAGTTCCATCTATCGATTTATTGTGAAAGACCAAATTGGCCCGTTCTGCCATAAGTACCTCCATATTCCGCTTAAGTAGAATTAGACAATGAATGGTTTTGAGTTAGTGATTAGAAAACGTCCTTTTCTGAATCTTAATTCACCGAAAAAGTGATGAATTATGATCCTAGTTGAACCCGAAAGACTCGAATTACACGGATATCATAGAATTACTTAAGTAGGGTCTTATTTAAGTACCATATGAGCAGGCTCGACAAAATCCTTGTATAGCTTCTTCAATCTCTCGATAAAGATAAATATGACCAACAGTAGTTCGAATGTATATAAAAAGAATTTCTTTTTTTATATTTCTTATTATTAGATAGTGTGCATAAATCTCATGATAGGTGCCCAAGGATTCATAGTGAACTTCGACGGGAGCTTCTCTTGAAGCAATAATACGTTGATCTAGTCGCCACCGGAGCCACAAAGGACTATCTAAATTGATTCTTTTCTGACGATAAGCTCCAATT